CTTAATTGAATTCTATGTAATGATCAATAAATTAGGTTTAATTCTCTATTTAATTCTCTATCCATACGTGCAAAAATCGTAGCAAGAATCTACTCTATTCCATAGCTATTTGGAACTGGAATTGACGAACAAGGAATACCCATATTAGTGTTTAGTAGTTTCAAATAGAAATCTATTTGGGGCGTGGCCAAGTGGTAAGGCAACGGGTTTTGGTCCCGCTATCCGGAGGTTCGAATCCTTCCGTCCCAGAGCATACTCCTTTTATATATCAGAATAACGATATCCGAATCTAAATTGCTCTTTTTTTTGTTTTTAATAACTTTCTTTCTAAGAGTCAAATATTGGAGAAAGTGTGATTCTTGCTTTTGATTTTGAATGATTTCTTAAGATTGACACTCGAAGAACTGCGAGATTGGTGGATCTATTCTATCGAGTTATTTGATCTATCGGGTTATTTGAAGATGCAAGGTAGATTCAAAAAAATTAGTTTATTTGTGTTATTTATAATATTCGTGATATTATTATTTTCGTAATATTATTATTAATGATATTCTTTTTTTTACTAATATTATATATTATACTTTTCTATTCTAATAAAATCTAATAAAAAATATAAAATATATAAAAAATATATATATATATTGCATTCATACAATATGGGTTAGTTTGAATTCTTATTGAGGCTTTTTCTTCCTAAATTATATATTTATTTCATATAGCATATAGAAGGAAATTGATTTCATATAGAAGGAAGAAGTATAGATAGATTACTATGGATCGACTGAACCTATGACTATTCATGATTCCATAATTGAATAAATGTTCCAGACTAGAGGAATGTTATGGTAAAACTTCGTTTGAAACGATGTGGTAGAAAGCAACGTGCGACTTGAAGGACATGATCGGCTGTGGATGTCAAAACCCACCACTTTCCGAAATGAAGGTGCTTTTTGCTCGACATCCTTTGTTCTATTATAATCCGGCTTTTGTTGGGTTGTAATGTAAATAGTACAGGATGGAGCTCGAAGAGAAACATCTATTTTTCAGGGGCAAGGATCTAGGGTTAGTTAATGGAAATCAATAAGTTGGAACAACTTCGTAAGTCTATTTTTGATATAGAAATCGAAAGGCTCCGATTCAAACTATTTTCAAATCAAAAAGAAAATTGTTGGAATTGGTAAAACTCTTTCGATCAAAAGTGTATCATGCGGGAATTAATCGTTCATATGATTCTTTGATAGAAAGAAAAAAAGAGAGAAAAAAAGGGCATGTTGCTGCCATTTTTGAAATGATTAAATATCGCCGAAGTAATGTCTAAACCCAATGATTCAAGGAAAAGATAAAAGATCCTAGAACAAGGAAATACCCTTTTCAATTTTCTCAACAACTAGATTAAAATCAAGAATCGAAATAGATTCTAAGTGAGACAAACAAAAAAGGGGTTAGAGACCACTCAATAAAAGAATGCCTAAGGATTTTTTTTTGAGCATTTTGAGAGTTATTTGACTTGAGTTATGAGAGTACGAATGCTTTTTTCTTCTTTTTTTTTCCGAAAAAAAAAAGACGGTTTAACGGTTTAAATGTCTAATTGATTTGCTGGTTTATGGATTTTTTTGACATTCTAATTCCATAAATAGACATAACTTTTAATTAATCATTTTTTTTTCTCGAGCCGTACGAGGATAAAACTTCTTATACGTTTCTAGGGGGGGTATTATTTAACTACATCTATCCCAATGAGCCGTTTATCGAATTGTTGCAATTGATGTTCGATCCCGAAGAGAGGGAAGAGATCTTCGAAAAGTGGGTTTTTATGATCCGATAAATAATCAAACCTATTTAAATGTTCCCGCGATTCTCTATTTCCTTGAAAAAGGAGCTCAACCCACAGGAACTGTTCATGATATTTTAAAGAAGGCGGGGGTTTTTACAGAACTTAGTCTTAATCAAACAAAATTCAATTAATGAAATACAAAAAAGAGGGTGTGGATGATTCATATCTAGCTTTGTATAAATTTTTCTTTATTATTTCCTCCCCCCTCTTTTGTTCTATTCATACTAATAAATTTATTATTCGTATTTCTTATTACTATGCTACTATAGAATATTGCTACTCTACTATAGAATATATTCTATAGAATACCGTGTTCTATAACAACAAAACCAGATTTTATGGAGCTAATTTTATTCATATAAAATATAGAGAAAAAAGATCAATTGAATAAATGAAGTAATTGCATTTTTTTAAATATGTTATTTTTAAAAATACCATAAAATAAGATAAAAAAAACAGAAACATATATAACATATAAAAATAGAAAATATTAATAATAATTAATAAAATAATAAAAAAAAATAATAATTAATAAAAAAAAATTACAAAAAATTTTTTTTTTCATTGTATTTTTTATAGTCTTTTTTCTATTCTTTATTCTTTTCTCAACTCTCAACATTTCTATTTAAAATTTACAATCATATTGACAACAGCGTATTGAACAAA